TGTGCGGTCTCAAAGGCGTAAAATAGTAATAATAGAATTATTTCAAGCAAATGTGCACTCTCCCCTTTTTTTCGACAGAATAAAAAAAAAAAACCTTTCGTCTTTTGATATGTCCGGGTTAATTAAACTAATTTTAAAAAATTTTTTGGGGGCATTTCAAATATTAAAGGATACAAAGAAACAAACAAAAAAAGAAGAACAAAAAGAAAAGAAAAAAAAAAAAGCGAACGCGCGAATAGAGATAGCAGAGGCCTGGGATACCATCCCACTTGCGCAAATAATAAGAGGTTACATGTTATTAACTCAATCTATTTTTAGAAAAAATATTCTATTACCTTCATCCATAATTGCGAAAAATATTGGACGTATACTCCTATTTCAACTTCCTGAATGGTCTGAGGATTTCCATGAATGGGAGAGAGAGGTACATATTAAATGTACTTATAACGGGGTTCCATTATCCGAAACAGAATTTCCGAAAAATTGGTTGACAGACGGCATTCAGATAAAAATCTTATTTCCTTTCTGTTTGAAACCTTGGAACAAATCGAAACTAGGATCTTTTCAGAAAGATCTAAAGAAAAAACAAAAAGACGATTTTTGTTTTTTAACAGTTTGGGGAATGGAAACCGAATTTCCCTTTGGCTCGCCCCGAAAACGGCTTTCCTTTTTTAAACCCATTTTTGCGGAATTAAAAGAAAAAATTGAAAAATTTCAAAAGAAGTATTTTGGAGTCCTACTAGTTTTCAAACTAGTTTTCAAAGGAAAAACAAAATTACTTGGAAAACTTTCAAAAGGAGTAAAAAAATGGGTTATCAAAAGAACACTTTTGATAAAAAAAAAAATAAAAGAAATTTTAAAAGTCAATTGTATTCTATTATTTCAATTCAAAGAAGCCGAAATATATGAATCAAGAGAATTTAAAGAAGAAAAAGATTCCCTAATAAGCAATCAAATAATTGACGAATCGCTGATTCAAATTGCACCTCCAAGTTGGAGAAATTCTTCATTTACAGAAAAAAAAATGAAGAATCTAGCGGATCGAACAAGTACAATTCTAAATCAAATAGAAAAAATTTCAAAAGAGAAAAAAAACGTAACTCCAAGAATAAATAATCTTAGTAGTGCTAACAAAACAAACTATAATGCTAACAGATCCGAAAAACGGAAAATATTAAAAAGAATAAATGCTCGAATAATTTGTAAATCTCCCCTTTTTTTAAAATTTTTTATTGAAAGAATATACACAGATATTTTTTTATCTAGCATTAATATTCAAAATACAAAACTTTTTCTTGAATTAATAAAAAAAATGAATGATAAATCCATTTATAATAATTCAAGAAAACAAGAAATAATTAATAAAAAAAAGAAAACGTTTATTTCAAAATCACTTGATAATATCAGTAATGTTAAAACTAACTCACATGGTTTTTATAACTTATCCGACATATCCCAAGCATATGTATTTTACAAATTATCACAAATCCAAGTTAGTAATTCGTATAAATTAAGATATGTTCTTGACTATCAAGGAATCCCCTTTTTTCCGAAACCCGAAATAAAGGATTCTTTTGAAACGCGAGGAGTGGTTCCTTCAAAATTGGGGAATAAGAAACTTCCGAGTTATGAAATGAATCGATGGAAAAGTTGGTTAAGAGGGCGTTATCAATACAATTTATCTGAGATAAATTGGTCTAGATTAATACCAGAAAAGTGGCGAAATACGCTTCATAAGCGTCATATAGCTAAAAAGGAAATTGTAAGCAAATGGGAGGAAAAAGACCACTTAATTGGTTCCAAAAAACAATTTGAAGCATATTCATTATCTAATCAAAATGAGAATTTTAAAAAAGACTATAGATATGATCTTTTATCATATAAATTTCTTGATTATGAAAATAAAATGGAATGCTTTTTTTATAGATCTCCATTTCAAGGAAATAAGAATCCAGGGATTTCTTACACGTCTAAAGAGACCCTTTTGGATATACCGAGAAACATCCCTATTCATAATTATCTAAATAATAATCTAGGAAGGGTCGATACTCTATATATGGATATGGAAAAAATGGCCAGTAGAAAATATTTTGATTGGAAAAGTCTCAGTTTTTATCTTAAACAAAAAGTTAATATTGAGGCCTGTACCATGACCAATACCAACAGGAATCAAAATGTTCCAATCCTTACTAATAATTCTACTAAAAATCAAAAAAACCCCTCTTGTCTTAAAATTACAGAAAAAAATCCACCAAATTATCATAAAGGTTTTTTTGATTGGATGGTAATGAATGAAAAAATCCTAAAGCAGCCCACATCAAATCTGGAATCTTGGTTCTTCCCAGAATTTGTATTGCTTTATAGTGCATACAAAACGAAACCTTGGTTTATACCAAGTAAATTACTTATTTTCTATTTGAATAGAAACGAAAATTGTAGTCAAAATAAAAAGATCAATGAAAAGGAAAAAGGGAGTTTTTTGATTGCATCGAAAAAAAAAGATCCAAATCAAAAAGAAAAAGAACCCATAAGTCGAGGAGATCTTGGATCCGTTCTCTCACAACCAAAAGATATTGAAAAAAATTGTATAAGGCCAGACACAAAAAAAGGGAAAAAGAAAAAACAATATAAAAACAAGACGGAAGCAGAACTAAATTTATTACTGAAACGTTATTTACTTTTTCAATTGAGATGGGGCGATATTTTAAATCAAAGAATAATCAATAATATCAAAGTATATTGTCTCCTGCTTAGACTCGTAGATCCACGAAAAATTACTATATCCTCGATTCACAAGAGAGAAATTTTTTTGGATCTAATGCTAATTCAGAAGAATTTAACTCTTACAGAATTGATGAAAAAGGGAATACTGATTATAGAACCCGCCCGCCTATCTGTAAAAAAAAACGGACAGTTTATTATGTATCAAACCATAGGTATTTCGTTGATTCACAAGAGTAAACACCAAACTAATAAAAAATACCAAGAACAAGGGTATGAACCTAAGACTCATTTTGGTGAATCTATTTCAACACAGCAAAGAATAACCGAAAATAGAGATCAAAACGGCTTTGATTTGCTTGTTCCTGAAAATATTTTATCGTTTAAACGTCGTAAAAAATTGAGAATTCTAATCTGTTTCAATTCAAAGAATAGAAATAATATAGATAGAAATCCAGTATTTTGTAACGAAAAGAACCTAAAAAACAGCACCCTGGTTTCACATGACAACAAGCATCTTGATAAAGAAAAAAATCAATTAATGAAATTAAAGCTTTTTCTTTGGCCTAATTATCGATTAGAAGATTTAGCTTGTATGAACCGTTATTGGTTTAATACGATTAATGGCAGTCGTTTCGGTATGTTAAGGATACAGATGTATCCACGATTACAAATTTGTGGATAATATATTTTTTGTATATATGCTATACCATATAATATATAGTAGGGTATGCGGGGTATATGAAAACAAACAAATATACGGATCGCTTGTCTTGTCTCACATTTCAGTAATGTTTAAATTAGATCTCGAAATGACTTTGGAACTTTCTTCATTTTAGGTCGAAATTCAAATTATTCGACGGAAAAATGTACCACTCCTTTTCGACTCCTAATCTAAATCTAATTTCAAATTAAATTAATTGATTTGAATTCAGAAAATTAGAAGTTCATAAAGAATTTATAATTATATTATTGTATATACCACATTCAAATTAATGACCTTATTATTATTACTGATTCAGTAAAATCCATATCTGTAAAAAGCGAGGGGTATTTTTTTTATGGTAAAAAATTCATTCATTTCGGTTATTTCTCAAAAAGAAAACAGAGGGTCTGTTGAATTTCAAGTATTCAATTTTACCACTAAGATAAGGAAACTGACTTCACATTTGGAATTGCACAAAAAAGACTCTTCATCTCAGAGAGGCTTGCGAAAAATTTTGGGAAAACGTCAACGGCTGCTGGCCTATTTGTCAAAAATAAATAGAGAACGCTATAAAGAATTAATCCGCGGGTTGGATATTCGTGAGATAAAAACTCGTTAATTTGAAGAGTGATACCTTTGAGCTTAATCGTTTAAATTTTAATGAACTTATTTTTACTTTAAACAATGCATGGAAGAATGACTCACGAAAAGCTTATGATTGCACCAACTAAAAGAAAAGATCTCATGATAGTCAATATGGGTCCTCACGACCCGTCAATGCACGGTGTTCTTCGACTAATTGTGACTCTCGACGATGAAGATGTTATTGACTATGAACCAATATTGGGTTATTTACATATAGGGATAGAAAAAATTGCGGAAAATCGAATAATTATACAATATTTGCCTTATGTAACGCGTTGGGATTATTTAGCTACTATGTTTACAGAAGCAATAACCGTAAACCGGCTAGGCAATATTCAAGTACCTAAAAGGGCTAGCTATATCAGAGCTATTATGTTGGAGTTGAGTCGTATCGCCTCCCATTTATTATGGCTTGGCCCTTTTCTAGCAGATATTGGAGCCCAGACCCCCTTTTTTATATTTTTCGAGAACGTGAATTGATATATGACCTATTCGAAGCTGCTACCGGTATGCGCACGCTGCATAATTATTTTCGTATCGGAGGGGTTGCTGTTGGTTTACCTCATGGCTGGATAGATAAATGTTTGGATTTTTGCGATTCTTTTTTAAGTAGGGTTACTGAATATCAAAAGCTTATTACACGAAATCCTATTTTTTTAGAACGAGTTGAAAGCATAGGCATTATTGACCCGGAAGAAGCACTAAATTGGGGTTTATCAGGGCCAATGCTACGAACTTCCGGAGTACAATGGGATCTTCGTAAAGTTGATCGTTATGAGTGTTACGACGAATTTGACTGGGAGATTCAATGGCAAAAAGAAGAAGATTCGTTAGCTCGGTATTTAGTACGAATCAGCGAAATGACAGAATCTATAAAAATTATCCAACAGGCTCTGGAAGGAATTCCAGGGGGGCCCTTTAGAAGTCCGGCTCTTTAATAGAATAAAGAACCCTGAATGGAATGGTTTTGAATTTTGAATATCGATTTATAAAAAAAAACCTTCTCCAACCTTTGAATTGTCCAAGCAAGAACTTTATGTAAGAGTCGAGGCGCCAAAAGGAGAATTGGGTATTTTTCTGATAGGAGATCGGAGTGTTTTTCCTTGGAGATGGAAAATCCGACCGCCGGGTTTTATCAACTTGCAAATTCTTCCACAATTAGTTAAAAGAATTAAATTGGCCGATATTATGACGATGCTAGGTAGCATAGATATCATTAGCGGAGAAGTTGATCGTTGAACTGATAATCGATACAACAGAAATACAGGCTATCAATTCTTTTTACAGCTTGGAATCCTTAAAAGAAGTCTGTGGAATCGTATGGATACTTGGCCCTATTTTTACGCTTGTATTAGGAATCACACTAGGTGTCTTAGTAATTGTTTGGTTAGAAAGAGAAATCTCTGCAGGGATACAACAACATATTGGACTCGAATACGCCGGGCCTTTGGGAATTCTGCAAGTCCTGGCGGACGGTACAAAACTACTTTTCAAAGAGACTCTTTTTCGATCTAAAGGAGATACTCGTTTATTTAGTATCGGACCAGCCATAGCAGTCATATCCATTTTACTCAGTTATTCAGTAATTCCCTTTAGTTATCGATTTATTCTAGCCGATCTTAGTATTGGGGTTTTTTTATGGATTACCGTTTAAAGCCTTGCTCCCGTTGGACTTCTTATGTCGGGATATGCATCAAATAATAAATATTCTTTTTAGGTGGATTAAGGGCTGCTGCTCAATTAATTAGTTATGAAATATATGTGTATTATCAATATCTCTACGTGCGATTCGGTAAGACAAAAGATCAACCATATGTGGTTTTATTATCTATTTCCATAGATATATTACCCTAACGAGAGATTTAAAAAGACGAATGGGTGGTTAGGAAGACCAAGATACACAAAGGATTAGTAATGGAGATTCTGAAAACTACCCAGAAAGGATAGAAAAGTAATTCAAATTTGGGGCTTTAAGTTGGTAGAAATGATTAAGAAGTACTCCCCACGATTTCGATCCAGAGTATATTCCTATCCACCGATTAAGTAAATAACTATCAAGAACGAAGAAATCTTTTACTTTTGGTAATACCTCTTTTTATAAGAAAGGAGAATAGGAACGAAATCAAAGGTTAAAATATCTATATGATATTTCTTTAAAAAGTCTTTTTTTTCTTTTTATTCAAGGATGTTGATATAGTTGAAGCGCAGTCAAAATATGGTTTGGGGGGGTGGAATTTGTGGCGTCAACCTATAGGGTTTATCATTTTTCTAATTTCTTCTCTAGCCGAGTGTGAGAGATTGCCTTTTGATTTACCAGAAGCAGAAGAAGAATTGGTGGCGGGCTACCAAACCGAATATTCGGGTATCAAATTTGGTTTATTTTACGTTGCTTCGTATCTAAATCTACCAGTTTCTTCATTACTAAATCTACCAGTTTCTTCATTATTTGTAACAGTTCTTTACTTGGGGGGTTGGAATCTTTCTATTCCACATATACCCGTTACTGGGCTTTTTAACATAAATATAAATACAAGAAGTCAAGTTTTTAGAACAATAATTGGTATCTTTATTACATTATCTAAATCTAAAACTTATTTATTATTGTTCATTTCTATTGCAACAAGATGGGCTTTACCAAGACTAAGAATAGGGATCAACTATTAAATCTTGGGTGGAAATTTCTTTTACCTATTTCTTTTCTCTCGTTAATCTATTAGTAACAACTTCGCCCCAACTTCTTTCACTGTAAAAGAATAGTCTATTTTCACAACTTGTCTTAAACAAGAGAAAGAAAGAAGTTAAATTATTTATAGCTATTCAGCTATGTTCCCTATGCTAACTCAGTTCTTGAATTCTGGTCAACAAACAATACGAGCTAGCCAGGTACATTGGTCAAGGTTTCGCGATTACCTTGTCCCACGCGAATCGTTTGCCGGTAACTATTCAATATCCCTACGAAAAATTGATCATATCGGAACGTTTCCGAGGCCGAATCCACTTCGAATTTGATAAATGCATTGTTTGTGAAGTATGTGTTCGTGTATGTCCTATAGAGCTACCCGTTGTTGATTGGAAATTGGAAACTGACATTCGAAAGAAACGATTACTTAATTACAGTATTGATTTTGGAATCTGTATATTTTGTAGTAATTGCGTTTGAGTATTGTCCAACAAATTGTTTATCAATGACTGAAGAATATGAACTTTCTACTTATGATCGTCACGAATTTAATTATAATCAAATTGCTTTGGGTCGGTTACCGGCGTCAATTATTGACGATTACACAATTCAAACAACTTCTTCGAATTCACCTCAAATAAAAAATGCATAAAACACTTAATATTTTTAAATCCAAAAGGGATTTTGGATTTAAAAATGAGGTTTTTCCTTGTTCAATACAAAAGAACGTTTGGTTGGCGAGAATTGTGGCTTCATTTTGATTGAAAATCAATTTCTATTTGAATAATAATTTCAAAAATATAAAGTTTTAACCTCTGCTTTCGAGACTAAGAGTAGCCCACTAACTGTATCTACATCAATCCCAACCACCCTCATTCAAATTTCATTCAATTAATAAGTATCCTAAAAACCAGGATAACTTTTATTTTGTCCTGGTCAGGTCAACAAAGGCATGAAATAGTTCGAGTTTTTATAAAAAATAAAATGGATTTACCTGGACCAATACACGATTTTCTTTTAGTCTTTCTGGGACCGGGTCTTATGTCTAGCAGTAGTATTACTCCCGAATCCAATTTATTCAGCCTTTTCGTTGGGATTGGTTCTTTTTTGTATATCCTTATTCTATATTATATCGAACTCTTATTTTGTAGCTGCCGCGCAGCTCCTTATTTATGTAGGAGCTATAAATGTTTTAATCATTTTTGCTGTGATGTTCATGAATGGTTCAGAATATTACAAGGATTTTCCTTTTTTGACCGTTGGGGATGGAGTTACTTCAATGGTTTGTACAAGTCTTTTTATTTCACTAATTATTATTATTTCGGATACGTCCTGGTATGGGATCGTTTGGACTACAAAATCAAATCAGATTCTAGAGCAAGATTTGCTAAGTATTAGTCAACAAATTGGAATTCATTTATCAAGAGATTTTTTTCTTCCATTTGAACTTATCTCAATAATTCTTTTAGTCACTTTAATTTAATTAGGTGCAATTGCTATAGCTCGTGAATAAAGAATCTTTAAAAAGAGTAATTCAAAAAATTTGAATTACTGTCTAAAAAATAGAATAGATAGAAGAGAAAGGCTTTTGTTTTCTATCGATCCTATATACTAATCTATTTTCTTTTTTTGTTCCATAATTGTTAGAATTAATCTAATTATTGTTCAGATTGAAATGAATCAAAATTGAAAGGGAGTTGGTTAATGATGCTCGAGCATATACTTGTTTTGAGTGCTTATTTATTTTCTATTGGTATTTATGGATTGATCACAAGTCGGAATATGGTTAGAGCCCTTATGTGTCTTGAACTTATATTAAATTCAGTTAATATCAATTTTGTAACATTTTCTGATATTTTTGATAATCCCCAATTTAAGGGGGGATTTTTTCTCCATTTTTTTATAGCTATTGCAGCCGCTGAGGCTGCTATTGGACTGGCTGTTGTTTCATCAATTTATCGTAACAGAAAATCAACTCGTATTAACCAATCCAACTTGCTTGTTGAAAAAATAGTATTAATTTTAATATAAAAAATAGAAATTAAAATATTTATAAAGAAGTTCAAATTGGCAAATTTGGTTTGGTACAGGGTAAGGTATGATTGTGGTTGCAAAAATATAAAAAATCAAAGTATTCTGGCCCTCACGCATAAACCAATTGGGAAGTAGATTGATTCTGATCACTTATTGATTCGTCTGGTATCTAAATATAGGATTCATTTATAAATTAGTTTACTAGACCGAAAACTTATGACGTTCAAAAATGTATAGATCCAATGTCACATTCAGTAAAGATTTATGATACATGTATAGGATGTACTCAATGTGTCCGGGCGTGCCCCACCGATGTATTAGAAATGATACCTTGGGACGGATGTAAAGCTAAACAAATCGCTTCTGCTCCAAGGACCGAGGACTGTGTTGGTTGTAAGAGATGTGAATCCGCCTGTCCAACGGATTTCTTGAGCATTCGGGTTTATTTATGGCATGAAACAACCCGCAGTATGGGTCTAGCTTATTGATACGTTCCATAAAACTCTACTTGAATCCATTTTTTTACCGGTAAAACCCGTGCCCAAAATATTTGAATTTGAGCACGGGTTTTTCTGGCCCAAGTATATCTTGTCTTTACCACGAACCAATTTCCTTGCTTAACATTAATTGTAGTTTTACCAATATTTGCAGGTTCCTTAATTTTCTTTCTTCCACATAGAGGAAATAGATTAATCCACTGGTATACTACATGTATATGTATTTTAGAACTTATCCTAACGACTTATGCCTTCTGCTATCATTTCCAAGCGGATGATTTGTTAATCCAACTAGTGGAAGATTATAAATGGATCCGTTTTTTTATTTTCATTGGAGATTGGGAATAGACGGGCTCTCTATAGGCCCCGTTTTACTCACGGGATTCATCACTACTTTAGCTAAGCTACTTTAGCGGCTTGGCCAGTTACTCGAGATTCTAGATTATTTTTTTTCTGATGTTAGCCAATGTACAGCGGGCAAATAGGATTATTTTCTTCTCGGGATCTTTTTCTTTTAATGGGGGTTCTGGCCATTGGTTTATATGGTTCTACTGAACCAACATTTACTTTTGAAATATTAGCCAATCAGTACTACCCCCCGGCCTTGGAAATAATATTTTATATTGGATTTTTTATTGCTTTTGCTGTCAAACTACCAATCATACCCTTACATACATGGGTGCCAGATACCCGTGGAGAGTCGCATTATAGTACTTGTATGCTTTTAGCCGGAATCTTATTAAAAATGGGGGCGTATGGATTAGTTCGAATCAATATGGAATTATTCCCGCACGCTCACATTCTATATTTTCCCCCTGGTTACTAATAATAGGCGCAACACAAATAATCTATGCAGCTTCAACACCTCTCGGCCGGCGGAATTTAAAAAAACGAATAGCCTATTCCTCCGTATCTCATACGGGTTTCATAATTATAGGAATAGGTTCTATTACTGATATGGGGCTCAACGGAGCCCTTTTACAAATAATCTCTCGTGGATTTATTGGCGCTGCACTTTTTTTCTTGGCCGGAACAACTTATGATAGAATATGGCTTGTTTCTCTTGACGAAATGGGTGGAATAGCTACCCCAATGCCAAAAATATTCACGATGTTCAGTAGCAGCCTCCCTTGCATTACCGGGTATGGGTGGTTTTGTTGCCGAATTTATAGTCTTTATTGCGCTAACTACTAGTCAAAAATATCTTTTAATGACAAAAGCTCTAATTATTTTTGTAATGGCAATTGGAATAATATTAACTCCTATTTATTTATTATCTATGTTACGCCAGACGTTCTATGGATAGAAGATATTTAATATTTCAAACTATTATTTTTATGATTCTGGGCCGCGGGAGTTATTTCTTTTGATCTCTATTTTTTTACCCCTAACTGGGTATTGGCATGTACCCCGATTTCCTTTTTTCACAATCAGTTGAAAAGGTTGAAGTTATTCTATCTAAATTCTTTTTATAACTAGTTATTATAAGAAACAATAAATTAAAAAAGTTCGTTATATACTAAAAAAAAGTAGCTTTTTTCTTTTATGTTAAGTAAAAAAAACGAATAATGAATGTGAACTGGCGAGAACCCCGCGAATTACTAAAAATATTTTAGTAATTCGCCGGGTTCTCGCCAGTTCACACAAAGTTTTTAATATGATATGCGATATAAACTTTTCTATTTCTGGGCTTTTTTTTTTAATTCAATTAAATGTAAATGAACCATAACTATGTAGTCCTATTCCTAATAGATTGACTCCAAAATAGCATATCCAAATTATAAAAAACCCAATAGACGCCACAATTGCCGAATTGGTACCCTTCCACTTTATATTTGTTCGAATATGTAAATAAATAGCGAATACGATCCAAGTAATAAAAGCCCAAGTTTCTTTTGGGTCCCAACTCCAATAAGATCCCCATGCTTCGTTAGCCCACACCGCTCCCGAAAGAATTCCTGTGGTTAAAAAGATAAACCCTAGACTAATAACCCGATAACTCCAATAATCCAACTGTTGAATTAATTGCGATCTGTAATAATTCCTTGGAGAAAAAAAAGAAGTATTTTGAAAAAAATTACTTCGTTCATTCATATATTTGATCTCACCAAAAAAAAAGGACTTATTTGAAAAATGATTACTCGTAGAAAAAAACTTTCTCTTTTTTTTTACTGTAATGATTAGAAGAGATACTGATAATAATGATCCACATAAAAGGGCTGCGTAGCCTAATATCATCATACTTACGTGCATTATTAGCCACTCGGATTGAAGAGCGGGTACTAATATTTGGGATTCGCGTATTTCAGTTAAAAGACCTGAAGTAGCAAAGCCCTGCGTAAAAATAGCACTTGGTCCTATTATTGTGCTTAGCAGGTTTTTTTTTTTTTGAAATGCGGAACTATATAAATAAGGGAAAAACTCCACGAAAGAAAGATTAACGATTCATATAAATCACTTATTGGAAAATGTCCCGAATAAACCCAACGAGTAATTAAGAATCCTGTTATACAGATAAAAGTTATTATCATACCTTTTTCGGACGAATCATACAGTTTTACGAGTTCATCGACTAAAAAGGTTATTAAATGAATTGTAATTATTATTGAAACGATCGAAAAAGAAATATGAGTTAATATATGCTCTAAGGTTGAAAATATCATAAAAATAAATTTATAAATTATAAAATCAGAACAAAATAGGGAACTGGATTCATTTTCATTATAGGATCCATTTACTTTTTTTTAGTAAATCACATGCCGCCACTCGGATTCGAACCGAGATGCTCTAGCACTGCTTCCTAAGAGCAGCGTGTCTACCAATTTCACCATAGCGGCTTGTCTTGAATTCATAATAGCCCTTGGCTAATCGATCGTCTAGATTTTAGAATTCAATTGGGTGTAATATTTTTTTAGGAAAGATAAAAATTGATGAATAAAAATCCGTTCAACTAGATATTTGAACGTTCATTATTTGAGTTTTCGCTAGAGTTTTCTATTGTGTGTTGAACTCTTGTAAAACTAGATAGTCCTACTATGAATTATGAATTAAGGGATAGAACCCCCCCCAAAAAAAAAAAAGAACCTGTTTTGAATTATTTAAAATCAACATGTCTTTTTATCTTCACTAAGTGTTTTGCGTGGATTGATAGCGAGATATAGATGGGATCTATAATCTATATAGGAATTGAGAAAATAGAAATTTAGAAAAATAAGAAGGTTGTACAAAAAAGAAAACCCTATAAATTCATTATATTCCAAATCAAATAGGTTGGTGGGGAAAAGAATGCTTGTAAATTATGAAATATACTAAAAAAAGCAAGTATTCTTTTTTTTTTTCAATTCGAAATAAAAGAATTCTTATTCTATATATTTATTCTATAAATTTTTTTAAAAATATTATATTTAAATTTTAAGAGCGGAACGCATTCCATTTCCTATTGAGTCACTCCGTAGGAAATGGAATTGGAGAGTTGGATTTTAGGCCTAAAATAACTCAAAAATCGAGTCAGGCCAATGTAGATTATTCCGACCTAATTATGTTTTATTACTTATTTTATTTGTTTGTCGCTCAAAAAACTTTTCGAATTACCGGTTGAAAGAGATTTCCCTAAGGAAAACGCCCTTAACGCTGCCCAATAACCCTTCTTTTTCCAAAAGTTTTTACGAATACGCTTTTTTGATGCAGAAGTACGTTTTTTTGGAACTGCCATTTTTAAAAAAATTAAGAAATTACTCATTGGTATAGCTGGATGTGAAAGACATCTATTGGTCAAAAAAATCTAAACTAAAAACTAAAGGAGTAGATAAGGTGGGTGAAAAATACGTCCAATTTGACTAGAATTTTCAAATTCCAAAGAGACTAGTAATTTTTTTCTTTCTTTTATTTGACTAATTAGAACTTCTTTATTTCAATATTTGAAGTATTTCGCAGAAACTCAGAAAGAATAAGTTAAAAAAAAATTATATTGTAAGTTAGTGCATATCTTCGTTTTTTTATTCACTTCTTTTTGCAAAGTACATCGAATCGGAAACAAAAAACATTAATTAAGAATTATAAAACTTTTTTATGGAACAGACATATCAATACACATGGATTATACCTTTCGTTCCACTCCCGATTCCTATGCTATATTAGGGGTGGGGCTTCTTCTTTTTCCGACAGCAACAAAAAACCTTCGTCGTATGTGGGCCTTTCCGAGTATTTTATTGTTTAAGTATAGTCATGATTTTTTCAGCCAATCTGTCTATTCAACAAATAAATAGCAGTTCTATCTATCAATATGTGTGGTCTTGGACCCTCCATAATGATTTTTCTTTCGAATTCGTCTACTTGATTGATCCACTGACTTCTATTATGTTACTGTTAATCATTACTGTTGAAATTATGGTTCTTATTTATAGTGATAATTATATGGCCCACGATCAAGGATACTTGAGATTTTTTGCTTATATGAGTTTTTTCAGTACTTCGCTGTTGGGATTAGTTACTAGTTAAAATTTGATACAAATTTATATTTTGGGGGAATTGGTTGGAATGTGCTCCTATCTATTAATAGAGTTTTGGTTCACACGACCTCCTGCCACAAATGCTTGGCAAAAAGCGTTTGTAACTAATCGTATAGGGGATTTTGGTTTATTATTAGGAATTTTAGGTTTTTATTGGATAACGGGTCGTTTTGAATTTCGGGATTTATTCAAAATATTCAATAATTTTATTTATAATCGTGAAATCAATTCTCCTTTTGTTACTTTATGTGCTACTCTATTATTTGCCGGTACAGTCGCCAAATCTGCACAATTTCCCCTTCATGTATGGTTACCTGATGCTAGGGAGGGACCCACTCCTATTTCGGCTCTGATACATGCTGCCCCCATGGTAGCAGCGGGGGCTTTTATTGTAGCTCGCCTTATTCCTCTTTTCATAATTATACCCTATGAAATAATAATAATGAATTTTATCTCGTTGATAGGAATAATCAACGTCTTATTAGGAGCTACTTTAGCTCTTGCTAAAAAAGACATCAAAAAGGGTTTAATCTATTCGACAATGTCTCAGTTGGGTTATATGATGTTAGCTTTAGGATATAGTGTCTTGCCGAAGTGCTTTATTTCATTTGATTACTCATGCTTATTACAAAGCATTATTATTTTTAGGGTCTGGATCCATTATTCATTCGATGGAAACAATTGTTGGCTATTCTCCAGATAAAAGTTAGAATATGGTTTTTATGGGCGGTTTAACAAAGTATGTACCAATTACCAAAACTTCGTTTTTATTAGGTATACTTTCTCTTTGTGGTATTCCGCCCCTTGCCTGTTTTTGGTCAAAAGATGAAATTCTTAATGATAGTTGGTTATATTCGCCGATTTGCGCAATACTAGCTTGGGCCACAGCAGGATTAATCGCTTTTTATATGTTTAGTATTATTTTTGAAGGGCATTTAAACGTTAATTTTCGAAATTACATTGTAAATAAAAATATCTCTTTATATTCGATATCTCTATGGGGTAAAAGGTGCTCAAAACGAATTAACAAAAACTTTAATTTATTACGAATGAATAATAACGAAAGTTCTTCTTTTTTTTTTACAAAAAGAGATATCGAAGTGGTGATAATGTACTAAAAAATAGTGGACGACAGTTTTTTTTACTATTGTTCATTAAGGATAATAAAAAATCTTTTTCTTATCCTTATGAATCGGACAATACTATGTT